AAATTTTTTAAGGCAAAAATGAATATTTGTGAACAATGTGGATATCATTTGAAAATGAGTAGTTCAGATAGAATCGAACTTTCGATTGACCCGGGTACTTGGGATCCTATGGATGAAGACATGGTCTCTATAGACCCCATTGAATTTCATTCAGAGGAGGAACCTTATAGAGAGCGTATCGATTCTTATCAACGAAAGACAGGGTTAACTGAGGCTGTTCAAACAGGCATAGGTCAACTAAATGGTATTCCCGTAGCAATTGGGGTTATGGATTTTCAGTTCATGGGGGGTAGTATGGGATCCGTAGTAGGCGAGAAAATCACCCGTTTGATCGAGTATGCTACTAATAGATCTTTACCTCTTATTATAGTGTGTGCTTCCGGAGGAGCACGCATGCAAGAAGGGAGTTTGAGCTTGATGCAAATGGCTAAAATATCTTCTGCTTTATATAATTATCAATCAAATAAAAAATTATTTTATGTATCAATCCTTACATCTCCCACAACCGGTGGGGTGACAGCAAGTTTTGGTATGTTAGGAGATATTATTATTGCCGAACCAAATGCCTACATTGCATTTGCGGGTAAAAGAGTAATTGAACAAACATTGAATAAGACAGTACCCGATGGTTCACAAGCGGCTGAGTATTTATTCCAAAAGGGCTTATTCGATCCAATCGTACCGCGTAATCTTTTAAAGGGCGTTCTGAGTGAGTTATTTCAGCTCCACGGTTTCTTTCCCGTGAATCAAACTTCAATCAATCAAGTAGAGCATTAAGTTCAGTTATTTTATTGTGGCGAACAATTATTTAGTTTATCGGAATGATAAAATCATAAGAAGAGTAGGACTTTCTTTGGTGACAAAAAATGGAATTCTAGGAGTAAGTTTCAGATAATTCCTTTTTCTTAAGATCCATTTTTTTTTACCTATATTCATGATTAGTAATCGGAAACCTTCTATTAACAGGATAAAAGAGTGAATCTTTCCTTACGCCAAATTAGGAAAATAAAAGAATTTCACGTTCCCTTCGTACGTATTTCTTACGTATATATAGAATACAAAGACTAGGATAAAGAAGAATATAGAATAGGAATATATAGAACGGAAGTATTCCATATTTCTATATCTCCCAAGAACCCTCATTTTGACTTTATTAAGAATCCCTGTTGGATCGCATTGTAACGAATCCTTCGGGAATTCATAAGAAGCTCTTTCTTTATTCTTTACTAGAAGATAAGGACAAGAAAACAAAAATAGGATTATCCTACATATATTTCATGTAGAAGGGCGAATACATACATTTATTTAGTTCTACATTCCTTGCACTTATTATATACTTAGAATTTTGAATTATAGGTTTCAGTTTATATTATAAGTTATTAAGATATCTTTACAATTTTTATAATAAAAATAGGTACAAATATTAAATAATTTAATCAAGGTATTCATTCTATGGAAACTTTCAACTTACCCTCTTTTTTTGTGCCTTTAATAGGCCTAGTATTGCCAGCAATTGCAATGGCTTTTTTATCTCTTGATATTCAAAAAAACAAGATTGTCTAGATACGATGGACAAAATCCCATCCATTTATCTTTTCAAGATCAAGACTTGGATCATAATACAGATATGTATTTAGTGGAATATGGGACAAGATTGGCTTCGCTTCCTCCTAACAAAAAAAAAAAGAGCCGTTATGCATGCGGAAACATGATATATGGGTAAATAGATTCTAACTACTTTTTTTATATTTAAATTGAAAATAGATCAGCAGATTCGGAAATAGAAAGTCAATGTGTCTATATATATGTAGATATACATAGTGGGACCATATGAAGGGGATGTTCTGATTTTATATCTAATCAATTCGATGAATTACTCCTAAAGGTTCACATCATAATAGTGCTAGTTGATGAGAGTTACTTCGGGAACAAAAATTTAAAATAAAATTAATATAAAATTAAAGTCATTTTTTGTTATTCTCTCAATTCCAATAAAATGAAACTGGATCTAGTATGAATTGGCGATCAGAACATATATGGATAGAACTTATAGCGGGGTCTCGAAAAACAAGTAATTTCTGCTGGGCCTTTATCCTTTTTTTAGGTTCATTGGGGTTCTTATTGGTTGGAACTTCCAGTTATCTTGGTAGGAATCTGATATCCTTATTTCCGTCTCAGCAAATGATTTTTTTTCCACAAGGGATTGTGATGTCTTTCTACGGTATCGCAGGCCTGTTCATTAGCTCCTATTTGTGGTGCACAATTTCGTGGAATGTAGGTAGTGGTTATGATCGATTCGATAGAAAAGAAGGAATAGTGTGTATTTTTCGTTGGGGTTTTCCTGGAAAAAATCGTCGCATCTTCCTTCGATTCTTTATGAAAGATATCCAGTCGATCAGAATCGAAGTTAAAGAGAGTCTTTATCCTCGCCGTGTTCTTTATATGGAAATCAGAGGCCAGGGAGCCGTTCCCTTGACTCGTACTGATGAGAATTTGACTCCACGAGAACTTGAACAAAAAGCTGCTGAATTGGCCTATTTCTTGCGCGTACCAATTGAAGTATTTTGAAATAAAAATGAATGCTTTCTCAGCATGAGGGAAAGAACTCAAGAATTCTCTTTTTTTTTATACCTTTTTTTATACCTTAACTAAAGTTTCTTCAGAACGCTCATTTCAGCGCAAAAGCAGACGTATATGGAACACCCATAAAACGAAGCAGTTTTTGTCCACTAAAACTCTTTTTTATGCGTATGGAAATCCGTTCAATTCCTTCATACTAGTAACAAGTCTAATCTAATAAATATGGATTCATCACATATAACACATATCACAATATTTCAGAATACAGAATTCATCTTTTTTTTCTTTTTAGATTCAATATTTTGAATAGATACGTTAAATGTTAAATACAGATGGATCATATCTTGTAAATTATCTCTCTTTTGTCAATCGATCTTTCTTTTTATCCCCCTTTTCCTTTTTGCTTTGCTCCTTCGAGTGATGACCAAACGATTGGATCTCTTATAACTATAAGCATCCAATTCCTTTCTTGCTTTCCCTTGCCACCTATGTGTGATTTCATCATCACATCCATATTTTTCAGAAATTCCCTCACTTATTCTTGTGCTATGGGTAGGCAGTGAAACTTTTCGAAATATTTGATTTAAGGGGAGGTTTTTCGTCTCAAAATCAAAATCTAAATAATATTAATTACTCTTTCGGGCATTTCTCGAAAGGATACAATTGCTTGGAATTTGACCAATTGAGATATCCGGAAACAATATTTTATTATTTCTTCATTCGAGAAAGAGATCTTTATTCTATATTATTTCTAGATCCAAGGACTAACCAATTAATACCAATTAATTAGAAATAAAAAAAGAGGGAATAGATCCATAGGTTCGAAACCTTGTTATAGAACTTATGCTTGATAGAAATATCAGATCAGATAGAGTCGACAAATGAGGTGGTTTCATTAACGATTCACAGATTCAAAATGCCAAAAAAGAAAGCATTCACTCCCCTCCCATATCTTGCATCTATAGTCTTTTTACCGTGGTGGATCTCTCTCTCATTTAATAAATGTCTGGAATCTTGGATTACTAATTGGTGGAATACTAGGCAATCCGAAACTTTTTTAAATGATAGTCAAGAAAAGAACGTTCTAGAAAAATTTGTAGAATTAGAAGAACTATTCCTCTTGGACGAAATGATAAAGGAATACCCAGAGCCACATATACAAAAGCTTCGTATAGGAATTCACAAAGAAACGATACAATTGGTCAAGATGCACAATGAAGGTCATATCCATACTATTTTGCACTTCTCGACAAATATAATCTCTTTCGCTATTCTAAGTGGTTTTTCTATTCTGGGTAATGAAAAACTTGTCATTCTTAATTCTTGGCTTCAGGAATTCCTATATAACTTAAGCGATACAATAAAAGCTTTTTCTATTCTTTTATTAAGCGATTTATGTATCGGATTTCACTCGCCCCATGGTTGGGAATTAATGATTGGCTCTGTCTCCAAAGATTTGGGATTTGCTCATAACGATCAAATTATATCTGGTCTTGTTTCTACTTTTCCAGTTATTCTAGATACAATTTTTAAATATTGGATCTTCCGTTATTTAAATCGTCTATCTCCGTCACTTGTAGTGATTTATCATTCAATGAATGACTAAAAAAGGCCCACCGTCATTATCATTAATCTGATCATAATCTTTCTTACTTCGTACATAGTACATAAAGTATTCAAAATCTTATGCACTCTTTATCTTTCTACCCACACAGGGTATTCTTCCTATATTTAAGGAAAACTCTTCCAGTACAATACCAGAATTGTGGATAGGGAACTATCCTAGCGACCTACCTAATTTATTGTAGTAATTTTCGGGATCAATGATTGTACCATGCAAAATAGAAATACCTTTTATTGGATAAAGGAACAGATGACTCGATTGATTTCCCTATCGATCGTGATATATGTAATAACTCGGACATCCATTTCAAACGCATATCCCATTTTTGCACAGCAGGGTTATGAAAATCCACGAGAAGCGACTGGGCGTATTGTATGTGCCAATTGCCATTTAGCTAATAAGCCCGTGGATATTGAGGTTCCACAAGCGGTACTTCCTGATACTGTATTTGAAGCAGTTGTTCGAATCCCTTATGATATGCAACTGAAACAAGTTCTTGCTAATGGTAAAAAGGGGGCTTTGAATGTAGGGGCTGTTCTTATTTTACCCGAGGGATTCGAATTAGCTCCTCCCGATCGTATTTCTCCCGAGATGAAAGAAAAAATAGGCAATCTCTCTTTTCAGAGTTATCGACCTACTAAAAAAAATATTCTTGTGATAGGTCCCGTTCCTGGTCAGAAATATAGTGAAATCACTTTTCCTATTCTTTCCCCGGACCCTGCTACTAAGAAAGATGTTCATTTCTTAAAATATCCCATATACGTAGGCGGAAACAGGGGAAGGGGTCAAATTTATC